ATTTTTTTTTATTACGTTTAAAGAAATTTTTATTTCATTGGTATAATTTTTATAATTTAATTTAATAATCTTTAATTTTGTTAATTTAAGTAGGAATTTGGTTTATAGTATAATAAGAACATAATAATATATATATATCTTATTCTATTGTAAGATCTTATAAAAAAAAGATTTATGTACATTATTCGTATAAATTAACATTTTTATTTATATAATGTATAAAAACCTAACCGAGAAATAGAAAAAGGTCATATTAATAAATACATAAGAGGTGTATTCCAATTATTCTTTATTAAAGGGATTCAATAAGATTAAGATATTATATTAAATATATTATTATATACTATATAGTATAATTTTCAACTACATTAGATTCCATTTAAGAGTTAAAAAAAATGGAATCTATGTAGTTGTAAATTATACTATAGTAGGTATAATATACTTAATTGTATGAAGAATAGTAAAATAATAAGTTTATTGAACCAATGTTTTGAAATATTATTTAAATCGAATTATGGGCTAGTGTTTGATTTGCAAGAAGGGAAGGCCTTTGTCTATTTTTACTTAAATTGTTCACTTCCTTAGAAGTGTAACCACTTGTTGCAAAATTGATCCAATAACCACTTGTTGCAAAATTGATTCAATAACCACTTGTTGCAAACTTGATTATCGGGGTTATTATTGAACCGTTGATTTAATTTTTGTTTAAAATATATGAAATTGAAGTTTTATTCTTGCTTGAATTATTTATTTTAATATTAATCTATATGTAAATTTTTGTGGTTAATTATTTATTCTTAAAGGATTTAAGTTTTATTGTTTACAGTAGATAAATTTATTTATATTAAGTTAATTTAGATTTAGTAAATATTAAAAGGTTTGGTTAAAGTTGTGCCAGCATCCGCGGTTATACAGCAAAATCAAATAAATATTATTGGCTTTAAAGTAATTAATATTTGTTATAGTTATTGAAATTGAAATATTATGAGGTGAAATTTTAATATTTTAAAATATATAAAATTTGGTATGATTATTATGAAATTAAAAATGTAAACTAGGATTAGATACCCTATTATTTTTATTGTAAATTTGGAAGTTAAAGTATTAGTAGTTATGTTCTTGAAACTTAAAGAATTTGGCGGTATTATAGTCTATTTAGAGGAATCTGTTATGTAATTGATAATCCACATTGAACCTTACTTATATTATTTTTTGTATATCGCTGTTTAAGAAAATATTTTTAAATAATTTTCTAATTATTATATTAAATAATATTTCAAGTCAAGGTGCAGTAATATATAAGTTGAATAATGGATTACAATAAATTTTATTTATTATGGATTATTATTGAAATATAATTTGAAGGTGGATTTAATTGTAATTTTGTAAAGATTATTAAAATGATTTATAGCTCTATAATATGTACACATCGCCCGTCACTCTCGTTATTAAGATGAGATAAGTCGTAACAAAGTAGATGTATCGGAAGATGTATCTAGAAAGTTTATTCAGGTTAAACTTAAAGTTAAGATTTTCATTTACACTGAAATTATTTATCGTGCAATTCGATGTAATCTGAAATTAATAAAATTGTTTTAATTATTATGTATTTAGTATGTTAAATTAAGTAAATTAAAGTTTTTGTAAAGTAAATTGATAAAATTAATTTTACTATAGTTAATTAGTATTGTGGAAGAACTTAGTATATATTTAGTTATAATTATGTAAATTTAATTTAATTAATTGTATCTTGTGTATCAGAGTATATTAAAATGAATTATATATTTTTGTTTTTCTCGAATTTTAAAGATTTAATTAGGTATTTTAGTTATTGTGTCATAAATATTAAAAATACTTTTTTGGTAATGAAATGTTAATCGTTTTAAATGATATCTAGTTTTTTAATAAATGAATTTAATTCAGAAGATATAAATTATTTAATAATTTGTTATTAAAATATTTTATGTTTTTTATTTTTAAAGGGTTAAACTTTTGAAAATAAAATTATAATAATGATTTAATTTAGAATTATGTGAATTTAGAATTTGTTATTATTTAAGTATGTTAAAATTTAATTCTTTTTTTAAAAATATTTTTAAATATTATTTAATTTTTATATTAAAATATTGAGTTTAATTTGAAATTTTTAATAAGTATGATTTAATTAGTAAAATAAAGTGTTATTGTATAATTAAAATTGAAATATTATTATAAAGAATTAGGCAAATATTTTTGCTCACCTGTTTATTAAAAACATGGTTTCTTGATATTATTTAAGAGATTTAACCTGCCCACTGAATTATTTTAAAGGGCCGCAGTATCTTGACTGTGCAAAGGTAGCATAATCATTAGTCTTTTAATTGAAGGCTGGTATGAATGGTTGGATGAGGTGAATACTGTTTTATATTAATACAATTGAATTTAGATTTTAAGTAAAAAAACTTAAATGTAATTAAGGGACGAGAAGACCCTATAGAGTTTAATAAATGTAGTAAATAGTTAAGTTAATATATAATTTTTGATTATTATGTAATTTATTTAATTGGGGTGATTAAAAGATAAAATTAACTCTTTTTAAAATTAAATATTAATAAATAATTTTATGATCCATAATTAATGATTGAAAGATTAAATTACCTTAGGGATAACAGCATAATTTTTTTTGAGAGTTCTTATCGAAAAGAAAGATTGTGACCTCGATGTTGGATTAAGATTTATTTTAGGTGTAGGTGCTTAAGTATTAGGTCTGTTCGACCTTTAAAATCTTACATGATCTGAGTTTAAACCGGCGTAAGCCAGGTTGGTTTCTATCTTTAATTAAATTAAATATTTTAGTACGAGAGGACCAAATATTTAAAATAATTTTTAAAGAAAATGAATATTAATAATTAACTATTTTGGCAGATTAGTGCATTAGGTTTAGAACCTGAAATATATGATAATAAACATAAATAGTAAATGTTAGGGGAATTAATTGTATTAATATTAATTAGTTTAATTTTAATTATTTTTGTTATAATTGGGGTAGCTTTTTTTACATTATTAGAGCGTAAAGTTTTAGGTTATATTCATCTTCGTAAAGGTCCTAATAAGGTTGGATTTATTGGAGTTTTACAACCATTTAGAGATGCAATCAAATTATTTTGTAAAGAACATGTAAATCCGTTAGTTTCTAATTATTTATTATATTATATTTGTCCTGTATTTTCTTTATTTTTATCTTTAATTTTATGAATATTAATACCTTATATAAGAGGATTATTTGTTTTTAATTTGGGATTATTTTTTTTTTTAGTTTGTACAAGAATAGGTGTTTATATAGTAATATTAGCTGGTTGATCATCGAATTCTAATTATGCTTTATTAGGGGGATTACGTGCAGTAGCTCAAACTATTTCTTATGAGGTAAGATTAGCATTAATTTTATTATCTTTTATTTTTTTGGTTAATAGTTATTCATTATTTGATTTTTTTTATTGTCAAATAGGAGTATGATTTTTATTTTTATGTTTACCTTTATGTAATGTTTGATTTGTTTCTTGTCTTGCTGAGACTAATCGTAGTCCTTTTGATTTTGCTGAAGGGGAATCTGAATTGGTTTCAGGATTTAATGTTGAATATGGAAGAGGAGGATTTGCTTTAATTTTTTTAAGAGAATACTCTAGTATTTTATTTATGAGAATATTAATATGTATTATTTTTTTAGGTTCTGATTTAAATTCTATTATATTTTATATAAAGTTAATTTTTGTTGCTTTTTTGTATATTTGAGTACGAGGAACTTTACCTCGATATCGATATGATAAATTAATATATTTGGCTTGGAAAAGCTTTTTACCTTTATCTTTAAATTTTTTATTTTTATATTTGGGTATTAAGATTTTTTTTTAAAAGGTTTAATTAAGTTATTAAGGGAATTTAACCCTTTAATTATGATTTCAAGACATAATCTTATGCATTAAGTATATAACTAAATAATAATTGTATTAAAATTATCTATTATTAATATAATCTCAAGTTTTAATTAATAAGGGATTTAAAATATAATATAAAAAGTATAAAACGGTAAGAATTTGTCCAACTAAAATATAAGGATCTTCAACCGGGCGAGCTCCAATTCATGTTAATAGAATAACAATTGTAACTATAAATCAAAATATGAATTGATTAATAGGATAATATTGTAATCCTCGTGAATTAGTAGAAGTGAAAGGTATAAGAAATAAAATTGCGATAGATATAACTAAAGCAATGACTCCTCCTAATTTATTAGGAATTGAGCGTAAAATTGCATAAGCAAATAAAAAATATCATTCTGGTTGAATATGAACAGGGGTTACTAATGGATTAGCTGGAATAAAATTATCTGGATCTCCTAAAATATATGGTTCTTTTAGAGAAATAAAAGATAAAATAATAAATAAGATAATAAATCCTAAAATGTCTTTAAATGTAAAATAAGGATGAAAAGGAATTTTATCAATATTTCTGTTAACTCCTAAAGGATTATTTGATCCTGTTTGATGTAAAAAGAGTAGATGAATTATAACAGCAGCTGCTACAATAAATGGTAATACGAAATGAAATGTAAAAAATCGATTTAAAGTTGCATTATCAACAGCGAAACCTCCTCAAACTCATTGAACTAATTCAATACCTAAATAAGGAATAGCAGATAATAAATTAGTAATTACTGTAGCTCCTCAAAAAGATATTTGTCCTCAAGGTAAAACATATCCTATAAAAGCTGTTGCTATAACTAAAAATAAAATTAATACTCCTACTATTCATGTATAAAAAAATTTATATGAACCATAATATATTCCTCGTCCAATATGTAGATAAATACAAATGAAAAATATTGAGGCACCATTAGCATGAAGTGTTCGTAGTAATCAACCGTAATTTACATCTCGACAAATGTGAGCTACTCTAGAAAAAGCTAAATCTACATGTGCTGAATAATGTATTGCTAAAAATAATCCTGTTATGATTTGAATACCTAAACATAAACCTAATAGGGATCCGAAATTTCATCATGATGAAATATTAGAAGGTGTAGGTAAATCTACTAAAGCATTATTGGAAATTTTAATTAATGGATGAATTTTACGTAAGGGTTTATTCATTAGTTTATTTGTCGTAAAGGTCCTTTATAAATATTAATAATTTTTACTACTGCAATTAAAGTTAAAAATAAATAAGAAGCGATTAAAATTAAAATTATATTAATCGGTTGATTATATATTTTTAGTAAAAAATTATTAGGTAATAGATTTAATGTTAATCTATTTTCTATATTTTCGTATAGATTTATAGGAAAATTTAAAGTAAAGTAATATGTTACAATAAAAATAATAGGGGAAAATAATATTGTTAATAAAATTTTATTAGAATAAAAAAATATTTCATTTGAAGCTAAACTGGTTACATATATAAATAAAATTAATATACCTCCTAGATAAATTAATAGTAAGATATAGGAAAATCAAAAACTTAAAGATATAAATCCTCTAATTAAACATATAGAAATTGCTTGGAGAAATAAAATTAATCCTATTGATAAAGGATGATTTAAAAATAAAAAAATAATACTTAAAGTTATTCTAATTCTTAGAAGTAAATACAAAATATCAAAGGGTAGTTTAATAAAAATATTAGTTTTGGGAATTAATGATAAGAATTTCTTTCCTTTGAAGTTTTAAAAGTTAAACTTATTTTTGGTTTACAAGACCAATGTTTTATTATTAAACTATTAAAACATTAAGAATGTTAATAATATTTTATTTTATATTTTTTTGTGGATTATGAGTATTTTCTTCTAAACGTAAACATTTATTAATAACTTTATTAAGATTAGAATTTATTGTTTTAATTTTATTTATTATTTTATACAATTATGTTGTTGAGATAAATGGGGAATTATATATAACAATATTTTTTTTGTCTTTTATGGTTTGTGAAGGGGCTTTAGGTTTATCAATTTTAGTATCAATAATTCGAACTCATGGAAATGATTATTTTAATTCTTTTGGTTTATTACAATGTTAAGATATATTTTGTATATATTGTTTTTAATCCCTTTATGTTTTATTAAAAAAGGTTGATATTTAATTCAAAATTTATTATTCTTTTTATCATTAATATTTTTAGTTAAAATTGATTTTTTTTGCTGAAGAGGATTAAGATATATTTTTGGATATGATTATTTATCTTATGGATTAGTTATATTAAGATTTTGAATTTGTATTTTAATAATTTTAGCTAGATATTCTGTTATTCGTTATAAATTTTATAATAAATTATTTTTATTTATAATTTTACTATTGTTATTAATATTAATTTGTACTTTTTGTAGTTTAACAATAATTTCTTTTTATTTTTTCTTTGAAGGAAGTTTAATCCCTACTTTATTTTTAATTTTCGGATGAGGATATCAACCTGAACGTTTACAAGCAGGATTTTATTTATTATTTTATACATTATTTGCTTCTTTACCTTTATTGTTAGGAATTATATATTTGTATAATAATATAAACTATTTAGTTTATTCATTATTTTATATAAATGATTATATTAATATTTATTTATATTTTAGTATAGTTTTGGCTTTTTTAGTTAAAATACCTATATATTTAATACATTTATGATTACCTAAAGCACATGTGGAAGCTCCTGTTTCAGGTTCAATAATTTTAGCTGGGGTTTTATTGAAATTAGGAGGTTATGGATTGTTACGAGTTTTTGAATATTTAATGACAATTGGAATAATTATAAATGTATTTTGGTTATCTATTAGATTAATCGGGGGTTTTTTAATTAGATTAATATGTTTACGACAGGTTGATATAAAGTCTTTAATTGCATATTCTTCTGTAGCTCATATAGGTTTAGTAGTAGGAGGATTAATAACTTTAAATATATGAGGTTTTTATATGGCTTTTGTTTTAATAATTGCTCATGGATTATGCTCTTCTGGATTATTTTGTTTAGCAAATATTAGCTATGAACGTTTAGGAAGACGTAGCTTATTAATTAATAAAGGTTTATTAAATTTAATACCTAGAATATCTTTGTGATGATTTTTATTTTCTTCTTGTAATATAGCAGCTCCTCCTTCTTTAAATTTATTAGGAGAAATTGGATTATTAAATAGTATAATTGGTTGAATATGAATAGTAATATTTTTACTTATGTTAATTTCTTTTTTTAGAGCTGCATATACTTTATATTTATATTCTTATAGTCAACATGGTATTTACTATTCTGGAATTTTTAGAAGAGTAAGAGGATATTGTCGTGAGTATTTATTGTTAATATTACATTGATTACCTTTAAATTTATTAATTTTAAAAAGAGATTTTGTATTAATTTGGTTTTAAATATTTACTTAAATAGTTTAATTAAAATTGTGATTTGTGGTATCATAGATGTAGATAATTTACTTTAGGTTATGATATATTTATCATTATGTTTTATTAGATTTTTTTTATTAATATTTATATCTTTATTAAGATTTATATTTAGTATATATTGTATTATAAATGATTTAGCATATTTTATTGAGTGAGAAATTATTAGATTGAATTCTTCAATAATTGTTATAACATTATTATTAGATTGAATATCTTTATTATTTATAAGTTTTGTTATATTAATTTCATCTTTAGTAATTCTATATAGAGAAGATTATATAATAGGAGATATTAGACTTAATCGTTTTGTTTTTTTAGTTTTAATATTTGTTTTATCAATAATTTTTTTGATTATTAGTCCTAATTTAATTAGAATTTTATTAGGATGAGATGGATTAGGATTAATTTCTTATTGTTTAGTTATTTATTATCAAAATGTAAAGTCTTATAATGCTGGAATGCTTACGGCTTTATCAAATCGTGTAGGAGATGTTGCTTTATTAATAGCTATTGCATGAATATTAAATTTTGGAAGATGAAATTATATTTTTTATATACATTGTATAATAAATGATTATGAATTATGTTTAATTTCATTTTTAGTTGTGTTAGCTGGAATAACTAAAAGAGCTCAAATTCCTTTTTCAGCATGATTACCAGCTGCTATAGCAGCTCCTACTCCTGTTTCAGCATTAGTTCATTCTTCTACTTTAGTTACAGCTGGGGTTTATTTATTAATTCGTTTTAATAAAGCGTTTCCTAATTGATTATTAAGTTTTTTATTAGTAATCTCTGTTTTAACAATATTTATATCAGGATTAGGTGCTAATTTTGAATATGATTTGAAAAAAATTATTGCTTTATCAACTTTAAGTCAACTAGGATTAATAATAAGAATTTTATCTCTTGGATTTGCTGACTTAGCTTTTTTTCATTTATTAACTCACGCTTTATTTAAAGCGTTATTATTTATATGTGCAGGGATAGTAATTCATAATGTAAAGAATTTTCAAGATATTCGTTTTATAGGAAATATATCAATTTTTATACCTTTAACTTCGGCTTGTTTTATAGTATCTAATTTTGCTTTATGTGGTATACCTTTTTTGGCTGGTTTTTATTCAAAAGATATAATTTTAGAGGTTGTTTCTTTAAGAAATTTAAATATATTTATATATTTTTTATATTTTTTTTCAACTGGGTTAACCGTATGTTATTCTTTTCGTTTATTTTATTATGTATTATGAGGGGATTTTAATTTAATTCCTATATTTAAGTTAAGTGAAGAAAGATGAATAATAGTTATTGGAATACTAGGTTTAATATTATTTGCTGTTTTAGGTGGAAGTATATTAAATTGAATAATTTTTGCAACTCCTTATTTTATTTGTTTATCATTATTAATAAAAATAATACCTATTTTAGTAAGACTTTTAGGCTTATGATTAGGTAGAATTTTATTTAAATATAGAATTAATTATTATTTTAATTTATTTAAATATTATGGTATAATTATTTTTTCAGGTTCAATATGATTTATACCTTTAATTTTTACTAAAGGGGTTAGTGAAATACCTTTAAAATTTGGTATAAATTCAATAAAATATATTGATATAGGTTGAAGAGAATATTTTGGTGCTCAAAATTTATATTTTATTTTAATAAAGTTAAGAGGAATTAATCAATGATTTCAAGTTAATGATTTGAAATCTTATTTAATTATTTTTTTAATTATATTAATTTTAATTATATTTATTATTTATTCAAATATCTTATATAGAGTATAACATTGAAGCTGTTATTGAAGTATTTAATATACTTTTGAATATTATTTATAAAAATTATATTTTATTTTTACAATGAAAATGTAATGTTTTTTTTAAACTATATAAATTAAATTATATAAAATGTAAATGGATTTTAACCACTTGAATATTAAGTTAGCGGCTTATATTCGATCTACACATTTTCTTGATTGGAATAATAATTCAATTTTATCATTAACAGTGATATACCTCTTTTTGGTTTCAATCAAATAAATAAGGATATATATATATCTTACTATCAGGTCGAAACTGATTACAATAAATTTGCTTCTTACTTAATTTCAAGGAAAATTGATAATTCAATACTTTATGAGTGCAAATCAAATGTTATATTTAACTATATCCCTTTAAGTTTTATAATAATTATTAAGATGCTCATTCAAGAGAACCTTGATTTCATTCATGATATAAACCAATTGTTAAAATTAATAAGAACATTATACTTGTAATTGTTCAAACTATAATATTTGATCTAAAAGGGATAATAGTTATTGGTAAAATTAGAGCAATTTCTACATCGAAAATTAAAAAGATAATAGCAATTAAAAAAAATCGGAGTGAGAAAGGTAAACGTGTTGCTCTAATTGGATCAAATCCGCATTCAAAAGGGGAATTTTTTTCTCGATCTTCAATATTTTTTTTTGATAAAAAATTAGTAAGTAATATAACAATAAAAGAGATTATTAATACGATTAATAATATTAAATTAAGAATTAAAATTATTTATTCTAATATATTAGACTTTTTGATTGGAAATCAAAGGTACTTTTTATACTAAATAAATTATATTAAATAATTTAATATATATTAAGTGTTATCTTCCTCATCAGTAAATAGATACATATAAAAATAATCATACAACATCAACAAAATGTCAATATCAAGCTGCGGCTTCAAATCCAAAATGATGATCTGATGTAAAATGTATAAATAATATTCGTGATAAGCAAATAATAAGGAATGTTGTACCAATAATAACATGTAAACCATGAAATCCTGTTGCTACAAAGAAGCTTGCACCATATACAGAATCTGCAATTGAAAATGGGGCTTCTATATATTCAATTCCTTGTAAAATAGTGAAATAAATTCCTAGAATTACAGTTATTAATAAACCTTGAATAGTTTGATTGTAATTATTTTCTAATAATCCATGATGGCTTCATGTAATTGTAATTCCAGAAGCTAATAGAACAGTGGAATTAAGTAGAGGAACTTGTAAAGCATTAAAAGATATAATTCCTAAAGGAGGTCAAACTGATCCTAATTCAATTGTAGGTGCAAGACTTCTGTGATAAAAAGTTCAAAAAAATGATAAAAAAAAGAAAACTTCTGAAATAATAAATAGAATTATACCTCATCGTAACCCTGTTATTACTTCTGTTGTGTGGAACCCTTGATAAGTTCTTTCTCGTACTACATCTCGTCATCATTGAATTGTAGTTAAAGTTAAGATTAGTATACCAATGAATATAAGTTTTTCATTAAATTCATATGAGAATTTAATGAATCCTATTATTGCTACTATAATTCTTGTAGCTGCTACAATAGGTCAAGGTCTATAGGTGACTAAATGATATGGATGATTAATATGTATTGACATTAATTAATTTCTCTAGAATATAAAGTTCTTAAAACTGCAAAAACATATGATTGAATAATGGCTACTGCAGATTCTAAAGTTAAAAGCAAAATTTGAGTAATAATTAATACAGGAAGAATTAATATTATTATAGTTCTTCCTGTATTTCCTAATAATGTTATTAATAAGTGACCAGCAATTATATTTGCTGCTAGCCGAATTGCTAAAGTTCCAGGTCGGATAATATTTCTAATTGTTTCAATACATACTATAAAAGGTATTAGAGCTCCAGGAGTTCCTTGAGGTACTAAATGAGCAAATATGTGTTTAGTATTATTGATTCAACCGAATATTATAAATCTTAATCATAAAGGTAAAGCTAAAGTTAAAGTTATAATTATATGTCTTGTGCTAGTGAAGATATAAGGGAATAAACCTATAAAATTGTTATATAAAATAATTGAGAAAATGGAAATAAAAATAAATGTTGATCCTTTATTAATTATTTTTTTTCCAATAAGTAATTTAAATTCTTCATGAAGTTTATTAATAATTAAATTTCATAGTATTGTTGTTCGTGAAGGAATTAATCATAATGATGCTGGGATTAATAATAATCCAATAAAAGTTCTTAATCAATTAATAGATAAATTTATAATATTTGATGATGGATCAAAAACAGAAAATAGATTTGTTATCATTTTCAAATTAAAGTTTTTTTTTGTATTTTAATTAGTGAAATTGGAGTATTTTTATTAATAAGTATATAGTAATTTATTACATTAAATAAAATTAATAGACCTGAAAAAAAGAGGAATAGTATTAATCAATTTAAAGGTATTATTTGAGGAATAAAAAAGTATTAAAGAATTAATAATTTTAATATGACATATTAATGTTATGTTTTAACTAACTTTTTTCCATCAGAAGTAATTACTATGTTACTATAATTTGGTTTAAGAGACCATTACTTGTTTTTCAGTCATCTGATGATTCAGATAAGTTTGAGATTCAATTAATAAAACCATTAATTGAAGTGGTTTCAATTACAATAGGTATAAATCTGTGGTTTGCACCACAAATTTCAGAACATTGTCCATAAAATATTCCAGGACGTCTGAATCAAAAGGTTGCTTGGTTTAATCGTCCTGGTGTAGCATCAGATTTAACTCCAATTCTTGGAATTGTTCATGAGTGAATTACATCTTCAGATGTAATTAATATTCGTGTTAGTGTATTTATAGGTAAAGTTACTCGATTATCAACCTCAAGTAATCGAATATTATGTAAATCTAATTCATTTTGAGGAGTTATGTATGAATCAAATTCAATATCTGTAAAATCTGAATATTCATAACTTCAATATCATTGATGTCCAACTGTTTTTAATGTTAAAATAGGTTTAGAATTTTCTTCAATTAAATAAAGAATACGAATAGAAGGTATTGCAATAAATACTAATACTACTGCTGGTAAAATAGTTCATAAAATTTCTAAATATTGACCATCTATAACATGCCGGTCTCAATATTTATTTGTTATTAAGGATAAAATTATATATCCTACTGAAGTTACAATTATAGTAATAATAAATATTGAATGGTCATGAAAGAATATAAGTTGTTCTATTAAAGGTGAAGCACTATCTTGTAAACCTAAATTTGCATATGTAGACATGGTTCTAAAAAAAGTCACCTTTATATGTGAAGCTTAAATTCACTGCACTAATCTGCCATATTAGAATGGTATATAAATTGTACAGTTAATTTTGGCTAATTGAGGTTAGTTCATTATAAGTATGTTCGGCAGGAGGAAAATTATATATTCATTCAATAGATCTATTTGTATGTATTGCATATAAAATTGAACGTGCAGAAGCTATTCTTTCTCATATGGCAAATAAAAATATTACTACTGCTATGAATGAAATTATTGATCCTATTGTTGAAATAATATTTCATGAGGTAAATGCATCAGGATAATCTGAATATCGTCGAGGTATTCCAGCCAATCCTAAAAAATGTTGAGGAAAAAAGGTTAAATTAACTCCAATAAATATTGTGAAAAACTGACTTTTTAATCAAATTGGGTTGAAAGCTAACCCAGTAAATAAAGGATATCAATGTACAAATCCAGCTATAATAGCAAAGACTGCTCCCATTGAAAGAACATAATGGAAATGAGCTACTACATAATAGGTGTCATGTAGAATAATATCAATAGCTGAATTTGCTAAGATGACTCCTGTCAATCCTCCAACTGTAAAAAGGAAGATAAAACCTAAAGCTCATATTGATGCTGGAGTAAGAGTAATTTTTGCTCCATATATTGTTGCAAGTCAACTAAAAATTTTAATTCCAGTTGGAACTGCAATAATTATTGTTGCTCCTGTAAAGTAAGCTCGTGTGTCAACATCTATTCCAATAGTGAATATATGATGAGCTCATACTACAAATCCTAAAAATCCAATTGCTCTTATAGCTCAAATTATTCCATAATTTCCAAAAGCTTCTTTTTTTCCTCTTTCATGTGAAATAATATGAGAAATTATACCAAATCCTGGTAAAATTAAAATATATACTTCAGGGTGTCCAAAAAATCAAAATAAATGTTGATAAAGAATAGGGTCTCCACCTCCAGCTGGATCAAAAAATGATGTGTTAAGATTTCGGTCAGTTAAAAGTATTGTAATAGCACCAGCTAACACTGGTAGTGATAGTAAAAGTAGAACTGCAGTAATACCAACGGATCAGACGAATAGTGGTATTTGAGTTTTATTTATGTATATTGGTTTTATATTGATTATGGTTGTAATAAAATTAACTGCTCCTATAATTCTAGATATTCCTGCTAAATGTAAAGAGAAAATTGTTAAATCTACTGCAGGACCAGCATGAGCAATTCTTGCTGAAAGAGGAGGATAAACTGTTCATCCTGTTCCTGCTCCTCTTTCAATTGTTCTTCTAATAATTAGTAGAATAATTGAAGGGGGAAGTAACCAAAAACTTATGTTATTTATTCGAGGAAAAGCTATATCAGGAGCTCCTAATATTAAAGGTACTAATCAATTTCCAAAACCACCAATTATAATAGGTATTACTATAAAAAAAATCATAATAAAAGCATGAGCTGTTACAATTACATTATAAATTTGATCATCTCCAATTAAAGATCCTGGTTGACCTAATTCAGTTCGAATTAAAATTCTTAGAGATGTCCCTAATATTGCTGCTCAAGCACCAAAAATAAAGTATAATGTTCCAATATCTTTATGGTTTGTTGAGAATAATCACCGTTGCAATTAAGCTAGGTAAAATGTCTGAGATTAAAGGTAATGGATTGTAAATCTATTTAGGGGTTTGATTCCCTTTTACCAGTGGGTTTTATATTCAAAAAATGATATTGGAATGCAATTCTGATGGTGTATATTAATACTAAGACTTAAAGAAATCTCTTTATTTATAGCTTTGAAGGATATTAGTTTGTTTAACTTAAAGTCTTAATACATTAAGAGTATTAAAGTGCAAGCTAATATCCCAAATAATAAGCTGTAAAGTGAAGATGTAATTATTTTTGTGTGATTTGATTTTAATCCAATTGGCGTAAATCAAATAATTTCTGAATTTGTAATTGTTAGTGTTGTATATATCATTCGTATATAGTAATACAAGGTGAGGAGGGAGGAAATAATTAGAACTATAGATGTGAAAATTATTAAATTCTGTGTTATGAATTGAATTGCAATTCATTTTGGAAAAAATCCTAAGAAAGGAGGTAAACCACCTAAAGATATTATTGAAATGAAAAGTGTGAATTTAATAATTTTTTTTTGGTTAAGGGTATTAAAAGTTTGTGAAATATAAGATAAATTGATTATTGCTGTTAAAGAAATAACGGCAATAATATTGATGGTGTAAATGATAAAGTATATTAATCATAAATTTATTCCTAAGGTTATGATTGCTAATATTCATCCAATATGATTAATTGAAGAGAATGATAAGATTTTTCGTAAAGAAATTTGATTTAATCCACCAATTGCCCCGATAAATGCGGAAATTATAATTATGAATTGGATGAAATATGAATTGGTAATTATGTAGGAAATTAATATTAATGGGGCAATTTTTTGGATTGATAATAAAATAAAACAATTTATTCAGGAAAGTCCCTCTATTACAGAAGGTAATCATCAATGAAAAGGTGCACAAGCAATTTTTATTAAAAGGGGAATTATAATTAAATTATTTCAGGTTCTAATTTTTATTAGATAAAATATTTCATAAAGGTTAGTTTTTAACAAAATTAAAAATAGTAAGGTAGATGAGGCTGCAGCTTGGATTAGGAAGTATTTTAATGAAGATTCTGTTGAAAATATATTTTTGTTGGAAGAAAGCATAGGAATGAAGGAGAGTAAATTAATTTCTAAGCCTATTCATGCTCCTATTCATGAATTAGCACATAAAGAAATTAAAATACCTCTAATTAATGTTATTAAAAAGAGGATTTTTGTCGAATTATTGGGCATTAGAAAAGAGAGATTACCTCTATTTATGGGGTATGAACCCATTAGCTTAAATTTAGCTTACTTTTCTACATTTTAGTGTACGGCGCACCAAAATTTTTGATATTTTGAGATTACAGTTTAATTCTGTTAAATGTAAGATATAAATGGTAAAAGTAATAGAATTACATTATTTATCCTATCACGATAATCCTTTTAAATCAGGCATTTTACC